CCATAGACCGGGATTCCCCCTTTAAAAATCGGACGTGAAGGTTTCCTCTCATCCGGCTCAAGCAGTTACACTAAACTAAAGAAAGGGATTTTTAGTTAGTTTTGAAAATTTTATTTGATAAAACCCTACAAAAAGCTACTCCTTACTCAAGTTTTCCCAGTAAGGACCAATCTTTCATTGATTCATTCTTATTCTTCTTTTGACTTTCCGACAAAAAAAATGGAAATATGAAATTTTTGAGTAGTCTACTTCCCCTCAAATGATGAATCCCCTTAAAGGAAAACTTCGGGACTCATAAGGGATTTACTTGTCTATATATCGTTCCGTTCGATCTTTTAGGTCCCCGCTCACCTCGATGGTTATGTCACGATGCCCCCTTGAAGCATATATGCGATAAATAGACTCCTGTAACCATTCCATATTTGCTTGCTTGAACAGAATTTATCTCTAAAAGAGAAGAGATGGAATGGCGAATTCCACGAAAAATATTTTTTCACGGGGTATAACTAGTAATTCCTATTTATTTTGTTACAGAATCGACCATGGATCACTTCCCCCTCCGTTTGGAAGTATTGAATACTCCCATAGTTCTGAGCTTCACGTTACTCCTCCCAAGACACATGTCAGAGTGGGGGACATCCCAATCAGATTGAATGGGATGACAGTTTCTTATTATGAATCTGTAAAATGCAAATTTCGATCAAATCACACATCGCAATACACTAGACCTTCTAATTCCTTAAGGGGCTTATCTAAAAGATTCGCGATATAACTAGGAAGGCGTTTCAAATACCACACATGAGTCACCGGACATGCGAGTTTGATGTATCCCATTTGATATCTTCGTATACGAGAATCAACAAATTCCACCCCGCATTGTTCACAAAATTTTGGGCCTTCTTTTTCAGCTCTGATTACTCGATAATTTCCACAAGCACAAATTCCACTTTTTATAGGTCCAGAGATTCTTTCACAAAACAATCCATCTTTTTCCGGTTTATTGGTTTTGTAATGAAAAGTATAGGGTTTTGTCACTTCTCCAACTATCTCCCCATTAGGTAGGATTTTGTTGGCCCAGGCCCTTATTTGTTGAGGAGAAACCAGTCCAATTCGAAGTTGTTGATGTTTATACCGATCGATCATAGAATATAAATTCTGATTCATTCAGATCAAGCTTCCTTCCTATTAATCTGCAAATTCTTCTCAGATACAAGGAAATGATTCAGTTCCAGAGCTAAGGATCGTAATTCTCGAACGAGCAATCGAAAAGATTCTGGAGCATCCTCGGGGTTAGGTACTGTTCCTCCAATGATCGTAGCACCAAGTACTTCTTGACGAGCTCTAATATGATCAGATTTATAAGTAAGCATCTCTTGTAAAATATGAGCAACACCAAATCCTTCCAAAGCCCAAACTTCCATTTCTCCTACTCGCTGTCCCCCTTGCTTAGCCCTTCCTCTAAGAGGTTGTTGTGTAACGAGTGCGTAATGCCCACTGGAACGCCCGTGGATTTTATCATCAACTTGATGAATTAATTTCAGGATATAGGATTTTCCTATTAGAACAGGTTGTTCAAAAGTATCTCCTGTTCTTCCATCAAATATTCTGCTTTTTCCCGGATACTCGGGCTCAAATACCCATGGATTTTTTGTTTGTTGACTAGCTTCATATAATTCCGGAAACACTAGTTTTCTAGAAGCCTCTTGCTCATATCTCTCATCAAAAGGCGCTATTCTATAATGTCTATTTAGCAAATCCCCCGCTAACCCGAGTGAGCATTCAAAAATCTGTCCCACATTCATTCGTGAGGGCACTCCTAATGGGTTGAAGACCATATCAACAGGTGTTCCATCTTGCAAATAAGGCATATCCTGTCTAGGCAAAATTTTGGAAATGATACCCTTATTCCCATGTCTTCCGGCTACCTTATCGCCTACTTTGATTTCACGTTTCTGTAAAATATATACACGAATCATTTCTGGATTATAACTAGAACCCCCCTTTTTCTGGATCCATCTCACATCAATAACTCGACCCCTTCCACCTATAGGCAGTCTTAAAGAAGTTTCTTTTGCCGTGGATACCTGAATACCAAGTATGGCTCGTAATAATCTATCTTCTGGAGCATACGACGATTCGTTCGCTGTTTGAGGTGTTAATTTACCTACTAAAATATCACCTGCTTCTGTCCAAGATCCCAGCATAACAATTCCATTTCTGTCTAAATTGCGGAGTAAATGGGCCTCTAAATGCGGTATTTCTTTAGTGATTCTTTCAGGACCTTGACTTGTCACATGAGTCTGAATTTCATATTTTCGGATGTGAAAAGAAGTATAAATATCTTCATAGACCAGACGTTCGCTAATTAGTACTGCGTCTTCAAAATTGTAACCTTCCCATGGCATATAAGCTACTAATACGTTTTTTCCTAAAGCGAGTTCCCCGCCAACTGTAGCCGCACCATCTGCTAAAATTTGTCCTTTTTTAATGCATTTACCCC